GATTAAGACTTGAGTTTCATGAAAAAGCCCTTTATCGGATTTGAACCGATGACTTACGCCTTACCATGGCGTTACTCTACCACTGAGTTAAAAGGGCCCTATTCAATTTATGAATTAGCCATTTTCATTATGAGTTTAGTACATATATGCAGTAGACTCAAAACAAAAAATTTTATTTACCTAGAAATAGAAAGTGGGGAAAATTTTTCTCGTTTTTGAATTTTCTGGCTTAGTGTGAGATAGTGATAGGCATTTTATATTTCATCTGAACGAGAAACGAAGCAATGAATGAAAATGGAAGAAAAAAATGAAATGGGGGCCCCCCTTTTTCTGTCGGACCAATCATTGCCTGAACTGAAGGAATCCTATCGTTATATCGAATAGTATGGGATGCTTCATTCATGAAGCATCAAACCAAAAAAATGTTAAAATTCTACAGAATCATAACATAGAAAGACTCTTCGGATCTAGCCATACCCTTTAGATTATATTGACAATTCCAAAAAACTGTTCATACTATCATCATAGTATGATGACGGTCGGGCGGATATGCCCCCATCGTCTAGTGGTTTAGGACATCTCTCTTTCAAGGAGAAAACGGGGATTCGACTTCCCCTGGGGGTAGGGTATACTACGAAAGGAAGTTGATCGTGGATTATCAATAAGCCTAGAATGAATTCTTCCTGGGTCGATGCCCGAGCGGTTAATGGGGACGGACTGTAAATTCGTTGGCGACATGTCTACGCTGGTTCAAATCCAGCTCGGCCCAAAAATTCACCGCTCCATGAGTATGATATAACCAATAAATTTGTCCGACAGAAAAGAAACAGAAATGTCCGATCCGTAGAAATAGAAATGAAATTAAAGTTAATTTAAGTAAAAGTAAAGAAAAAGGGTCAATTTCTTTGCTCTATCTATATTTTTTTTCTCATCTCATTGAAAGAAAGATTGATTTTCTATATTTAAACAATAAAATAAATAATCACTAGTTACTAAATAATCTGCGCCATTCTCACTAAAGCCCGTGTTTATGTGGATATGATATCAATATATCATTCGCGTATCTGTTATGTTACAACATGACAAGTAAGTAGAATGTTCTTATGAAACCATAAGAATATGTATGCTATACACCTCGCTGGGATTGTAGTTCAATCGGTCAGAGCACCGCCCTGTCAAGGCGGAAGCTGCGGGTTCGAGCCCCGTCAGTCCCGAACTAGGATCCGATGAATTCATTTCTCTATTTTTCGCGAAAGGGAAGACGGGGAGCAAAATAGAATCCCCGGCGCGGGGAGGGGATTTTGATTTCTTTTGTTTTTGTTTCGCATTTATCATCAGACAAATACGGGAATTTCTATTTCTTTTACTAGTACTGATTGATAAGGGAGAGACATATGTAGATTGGTACAATCAATCGGCAGTATTGCTATATTCAGACTGACTATATTCAGTTTTTTAAGCTTAAGAGATATCATACTCACTTTCTTTTTCGATTGTTCTTGATCAACGAAATGGAATAGAATGTCCATACTTTTAGGGGGGTACAGACACAAATTGTTTTCGTTTATTTATTATACAATACACAATGAACTTAATATAATTTAATTACCCGACGGAGTACTTCTCAGGTTAAAACACACTTTTTTGTCTAATTTTACGACTTTTTTGTGTATCCTCAATTATTAATACTAATTGAATTGAAAACAATCTATTTCATTCTCATTCAAATTGCATACTGAATTTTTCATGTATACGTTCCAATCCCAATTCAATAAAGAGGATACTATTAAATATAAATAAAATAAATAAAAGACCCACCAAGCAACACCCCCTTTCTTATTCTTTATTCTTAGTAAATTCCATTTGTTCGAATATTCGACTTTTTCTACTTAATCCCTTCTTTTTTCCATCTCACTTATACTATTTGGATCTGTGTATCACCCAGAGAATACTGGTCATATCATATGATACCTCATAATTTTATGTACATAATTCTATGTATATGTATAAGTAGGAAAGTTATATAAGGAAGATTTATAGAAAAGAAAAAGTGAAAAAAAAAGGGGGGGGGGTGAAAATCCAATGATGGGTATTTCTGATCCAATCAAAAATACCATTTTTGATTTAGTATGGATAAAAGACCTTCCTATGTTATACTATTCAATTCTCGACGATGAATTCATTTGATAGATCAGAAATTGTTATTCATAATATTGATCTGATTCGGTATCAATCATCAGGATGCAATTCATCCCTTTGAATTTACAGGAGTCAAATTTCTCATCTCTATGGGATTAGATCCCGAGTTATTGCGAAACAAAAAAAAAGAAGATTATGGAAGTCAATATTCTCGCACTTATTGCTACTGCACTGTTCATTCTAGTTCCTACTGCTTTTTTACTTATCATCTATGTAAAAACAGTCAGCCAAAATGATTAATTTGAACGAAACTTGAATTATTTGTTCTTTTCAATGATTCAAGAAATGAAAAAAAAAAGGATTCTAACTCTAAGTCTTAAATGAAATGAGTGGGCTGGAATCAGAAGTATCTTAGTAAGTATCTAGTGTGGTAGAAAGAACTATATATAGTTCTTTCTACCACACTAGATACTAGTATTGTATACTATTTTTTATTAATTTTTTATTATATAAAGTTGTATTGTATACGAATCTAGGCTTCATATAGATCAAATTTCAATATGTATGTGCATATATTAGATTTAGATGTACGTATAGATAGCACTCTTTCTTTTATTTTGATTTCCCATCTCACAAGAAGTCATTGATTGAACAATTAACGGATCATCCGCGTAGTTATGCGGGAATTTCTTCGGATTTGGAAAAGGAGTAGAGTAGACCCTGTCCTTTTTTCATACTTAATTAAACACGAGATGATTCAAAAAAAAGCATAAAAAATTTCTAGGAGTCTAAAACAAATGTTAACTGTGTGATATGTGAATCGCTCATTCGAGTAAAAAGAAAATATATATTGTCGTAATAGCGGAACGACTTTCTTTCAGAAAGGTAAAAGTAAAAAAGGGGGAAAAAAATAAAGAAAAAATAGGTATTGGTTTTCTTATTGTAATATCCATAATTCTGATAAAAGCTGATTCACCAAAATAGAATATTTAGGAAAAATTTGGTTGTAAAAAATTTCCTATCATGCGTATATTTGAGTTTCGAAATACAATTATGGTAATAATTTATTACTGTATTCCAGTACAATTTTGAAGACATTTTTTTTGACTTCGCAAAAGGATCAATAAAAAATTGATACAGTTCGATTGAGCAATCGATTACTCAATTAAATAGTGTCCCCGCCCTAGAGTCCACTTCTTCCCCATACCACAAGTGAAAGGGAAAATGTAAAGACTACCATTAAAGCAGCCCAAGCAAGATTTACTATATCCATGTGAATTATGTCCCCTATTTTTCTATGAAGAAATTATTCTATTATTGATTAATAATCATAGTGGAATCAACGGTGCAGAGTCAAAATAGGATTCTGACTTAAGACTGTTGATGAACCAAACTAATTTAATGAATACACTCGTAACAACTTTCTATATTTTAGGGTTTCCGGTAGAATCAGGAAGCATTAAGTACAAATACGATGATACACACGCTGTTTCTTTGGAAATATCAAAGGGATGCTCTTCTAATGGAGTATGTAAGAATAGAATAGTAAGACCTATTGTTTGTTTTGATACCCTTTTTTACTAAGCAAAAAGCATAAAAATATACCATCAAGATAGATAACTATCTATCAGATACCTCTATTTCCTATTTGATTTAAGCTTACTGTAAAAGAATCGGGAGAACCCACCGCCACTATTACTACATACATTCTTTTTTTTTTCAACTTTGACCTTTCTTTACTCTATACTCTATAAGAGTAGACCAACCATTCTGATTGCATGTCTGAGCACTCATAGCTTCTCGTGAGTCTGTCTGGATACAAAGTATCTTCGGGCCTTTTCACAACTCCTAAATTGATTTCCCATCATCGTATCCAATCTAATTTAATACCAGACGGAGGGAGTCGCGAGACACTACTTTAAATTAATTTAATAAAGGTAGTTTAAGAGATCATAGACTTTCGTATAATCTTTTCTTCAATTCTAGTAACAAAAACGGAATGCCCTTTAGGAACCTTTGGGTACCTAGACTTAGTTCTGAATCCCGGAATTGATTCTCACCATTTAATTTATTTGATTCAATTGAAAAATCAAATAAATAGCCCGAACCAATCATTAAATTAATAAGTGAGAGTTGCTTCATCCCTATTGATACCGGTTTGGGCTCCACCCAGATTTTGAGAAAAAATTGTTGATCAGGCGACACCCGGATTTGAACTGGGGATAAAGGATTTGCAGTCCCCCGCCTTACCACTTGGCCATGCCGCCAAACTCGATCCAAAATGGATAAAAATATTATCCATATTCTATTACTAACAACTCTTTTTTTGATCTTGAATCCTGCTGTACTTATTTATACTTTTTTAAATCTTTTTTTTTTTAAGAAATTCCTATTTTTTATTGAAATCTAGTTTATGTTATTCTCTTCGATTGATTGTATCTCAAAATAAATATACATTGCTTAAAAACTTCCCTTCTCTTTTGTATTGAGAGTAAGGAAAATAGATTTCCGGTCATAGACTGAAAAATTTAGGGGAAATTGGAACCATTACCAATTTACTTTGAATTAGCGAACGGTTCTTCAATTTTTATATCCCAATTAAATTTTGTTTCTTTGAATGGCAAAAGAAAATCAGAAAAGAAAATTGATTTAGGACTAATATGACTAATCAGTAGTCATTTTTTTTTTTTTTCAATAATCAATCCTTTTCAATTTCAATTATAACAAAATATATGTGTATATGTAAACCCCAGAACAGAAATTGTTACCCATATACCAAGCCGGATGTCTTTCTTATGTACATATCCCTATAGAGACCTGTTTCAATTTTTCATTGAATATATTGAATAGAAAATACGAAT